TGGTCATTATAGCGCATCACTTTGCCGAGGAGATGTACGGAATGAGGCAATGAAATTGGCTTTGGAAAGAGGTTAAACTAGGCGATTCCTTATATACGATAGCATCACGCCTTTAAAACTGGGCAACACCATAAGTCATCATTTCAACGACAAACTCTATTCCGTCTTCACGACATGTTCCTAAGCGCGAGACGAGCCATAACATAAGGGGCGAATCCACTCTTCGTAGAATCGACCATAGAGCTCTTTTTTTTTTCGGTATATTTAAATCAGGCTTAGTCCCTACTAGTAAGAAGGTGTTCCCGAAAGGGGACGAAACCTGTCTAAGATCCTGTGTGCGGCTTCGTAGCGCGTGAACAGAACACGTAGCCTAAGCGGAACTCAATATTCAACCAACCTATGATCCATTTATTTAATCAGCTTACTATCAATAAACCATGTGTTAGGTTCTCGTTGCGGGAAATCTTGGAACGTGCCCGTCGTGTGAATGCGCATACAAATAGGGTCACTATTCGCCTACTACTAATAAGGACGGAGAGTTAATTCGTCATTCTATCAGTCGGGTAGGCTGGACTGGGGTTCTGGGAAAATCTCTACGAATTCTTCTTTGCAAGAGACACCCCTGGGTTTAGTGATGTCTCCGGCAGCCTTGCTGGGATCTCCAGATCGAATAATTGGTTTACAAGAAGCTCTTAGGGGGTCTTGTCTTATCGGATTCCAGCTTTTTACTTTTCTTATAAAAAGCTTTGACCTACTCCCTGAGCAGAGATGTACGCTTTATACAGGTAGTGGGGTCATGTATACGGCTTTTTGGGGGAGTAATGAAAAAATGCCATTGCATCCAAATCAATCAAGATCTAAGTAGTTGTTCAGTAAACTATTATACTTCTCGCATGCCGTATCCGAGTCTTGCCTATTTAAGGAATATGGAGGAGGTATGTGTCCTCTCGGTCGCCTTGACCAATCACAGATCAGCCCGACTAACGGTCGCTTTGATCCGTTACAGATCAGCTCGAAAGTACCCCTTTCTATTATGATGATAGGGGTGTATGGTAGCGCTAGAACAGGCATAATCGCAGGAACGGCTAGAAGTGGGCCGACTATCTTCCATAAAAAAAAGAAATATATATGGATATTCGGCGTTTAATGAGATAGTCAAGTTCGTCACTCAAGCTAGCAAAAAACAAGACGGAGGTCGATAGGGGCATTACTGGTAATTGCTAAGGTGCTTTCTGAAGTATTATGGCTAGCGCTCATCTCCAGCTCTGTTTCCAGCCTTTCATTTCATATACCATCATTCCCGTATGCCATACCTCTTATTTTATCTTGCTATACGTCCAAGCCTTCTCCCATCGGTAGTTGGAAGCTGCACTGAGACTGGATGTAACTGAAGGAAAGGGGATATAGGTACGATAGGAGGGCACGGTTAAGCAAGTAAGCGAAGGCTCTCTCTCTCGCTCTGTGGTCTTGTGTAAAGCCTTTCCGCCCATTATTGATCTTCATTCTATTCTAAGTGAGCAGGTCGAAAGCAGTTGAGGTGATAGCAAAAGTAAGCAGGGAAGCAGAAGCAAGAGGTCTTCAAATCACTTTTGTGTAAAAATGATTTTCGGTAGCATTTCATTGGTCTCTAAGGCAAAGTCTCGCTTAATCGTTCATCGATCTTTTCTTCTTTCTTCAAGCGGTCTGTAGCTGGTAGCGACATGAGGAAAAGGTCCGGAATGGTCTATTTTATTTGCTAAATCGCGAGTTTAAGGGGTCGTATGGGTCAGGCCTCTAAAAACATGCGATAATCGGCTTTTTTAGTAGCATCTGTCCATCCCGGTCGAGCTGTCTTGTAACGGTCTCTAGGGTCTTCGGTCGAATTTGTCTTATTTCCTGTAGTAGTTCATCTGATGAGTTCATCGCGTGAGTTTAAGCATCGGGCTTCTGAAAGCTATCTTCTGTAGGGATCTCCGATCGCCTTGTATAACTATCGATCAATGGCTTTCGCGCTAGGAGATCATCAGCTTATGGCAGGAAGGATGGATGAGCTCCCTATTGATATAAAAGGGGATGGAGGTTTGGAACCCTCGGATGAGGGGGGAATATAGACACTGGGAAAGGAATCATGGGAGTACGCCCCAAGATTGGAATGAGGGGAAGGAATGTAAAGATAAATGGATGGGGAATCCCCCCATGTGCTGAGAATAAGAGAAGCCAACAAACTGCAAAATACCCGTGGGAAAGCATGGGAGCCCCAAGCCTATGTAATAGTATCAACTCTTAGAAGATAGTTTAGCATCACCCTACCGATGAGTCTGGAGGACAGACTGGTGAATCAGGCAACCCCTCTACCTTTCATTCATTACTTGCATAATGAGTTGCATCGACATCTTTGCCCGTGATCGAATGCCCCTTTCCCACGTCACCAATCGACGAATGCTGAGGAAGGAGTGAATCAACTGATGTAAGCAACCACAATACAATACACCACCCGAGCTACTATCTATCCAACACCCGAAAAGGCGGAATAATGCTAGGAAGTTACCAAGCAACTCCAAGTTAATAACCCAACCACGACTATCTAACCAACTACCGATGAACTAATCAACAACCGAATGAGACTGAATCCAAGCGAGTGAATGAACGAGTCAGGGGTTTGTAAAGAGCAAAGGACTTTAAAAAGCACTACCCGGAATAGGAGTCTTGGCTAGTTTGAGCTGGAAGACGAGTCGAAGAAGTCAAAAGAGCAGGAAGAAGCATAATAGACATCAACCGGAAGCAGTGCAGAAATAGGAGGAGAGCTTGTCTCCGCAAGTGATTGGGATTGCCGACGAGGAAAGAGTTGCCTGACCGCGAGGAAGGCCCTAGACGAGTGATTGACTGACCGTCAGGCTCTTTAAACTTTGACCCACCTTCCTAACCCGCTGTCATAGGCTTGCTTCCCTCTCTTTGTTCTTTCTTTCTTTCCTTCTGCCACTAGTAGCTGTTTCATTCCTGACCTTCTGTTAGTACGGGCTAGCTGAGGCTAGCCGGTGAAATGGATAAGTCGTGTAACAAACAATCCTTGTTCCTTTCGCTTTGCTGCCTTCGTCTTTCGGCTTTAGGACTAACTCAGTCTTCTTTAATAAATAGGTATTCAGTGAGTGACTCTTTCCGTATTTAGTTTAGGTTCATTACGGTAGTTGTTAGTTCCGTCTCTTTTTCAGTTAATTAGGTATCGTTTATTAATTGCTTATATTAGATTAAGGGTAGTCCTTCCCCCAGGTGCGCCGTCAGTCTTATGATCCCTTTCAAAGCCGGTTAAACCATCAGGCTCGACAAAGAAATCCATGCCAGAGACTCCTCCTAGTAACCATCCCCGAAATCCAGGGAGGTGTTCTTGAAGACATGGCGGGCTCCAAGCTACACCCTTCTCCGCTACCAAATCATAGATCTTCCAAAGAAGACCAAAGCGAATGAGCTCACTCGATTCGCGTCTGATCCTCCATTCTTTCTCATAGACTGATGCAGAAAAGAAGTCACTTAAGGAAACATCCGGTGAATTCGCGACACTCCAGTACCAATGGACGTACCCAATCCTTCATCCAGTTCCTGAGCAAAGACCACTCAAGGGAGTCCCGGACTCTTTTTTGTTGGAAATAATTCATCAGGAGCCCCCTTTAAATCCGAAGGTTTCATCTCGGAAGGAGATAATGAAACCTCGAAGATAAGGAAGCGAAAGCTCACTCTGCCAAGCCACAATTCTAATGGATAGTCATTGTGACCCCGACCCGAGACTTGGTGTACATAGCAAGAACCCGCTCAAAGTGACGAGATCTTGTATGACTGAGTTTGGCAAGGACCCTATAACCTCCACCACCTATCTTTACTAAGGTAGAGAACCTTCGTAATGAATGGATATTTTATATAGCCATCAGACCATATGGATGATGGTAAGCAAGCAAACAACGAGCAGACATGGCAGATAAATCCACCCTTGACGCAAAAGCGCTTAGCAAACTCAAATGCACCTGTGTCAGAAAGAATCGATTTTTGAGTTGAAATTGGAACTCCTAATTTCTGAAGACACTGTGAAAATAAACTTCAGCAACTTGCGCATCAGCGATGACAACATCATTACCGAGCACATTGATTGGGACACATCAACTAAAGTGGCTTTTGAACGAGACCTACCGGTGACGTGGCAGTTGCTACTAAAATGGGTGTACCCAGAACGGGGTTCCGATCTCTAAATGGATCTGCTATAGCTACTCGATCTCGATCAAATGGCTTTGGATCTGTCTCTACATCTGGAATATCTGTAACAGGATATGGAACTCAATATCGATCTGAAACTGGAAGGGATGCTATTGGTGCTGCTCTCGTTATCATCGGCAGATATGCCTCTTTTTCTATTAGCGGGAGTCTTTCTCTACTGCTGTTGGTATCGGCTTCTGGATATGCTTCTGCTTTTACTGATGCTTATGAATCACTTGCGGAATCGAACCCCAAAACGGATAGGTTTGATCGGCCTGGCCTCGGGTGCTGGATCGAATGAACACTCAACCGCGTCATCACGGCAGCGATGGATGTCCAACCTTTATATCTCTTCCTTCTCAATAAAGGCGGGGATGGACTCTGAAATACTCCTCCGATCGGTTCAAAAAGTCTTTCCCGTCTGATCTCAGGATCAAATCTTCAGCATTGAGATGCTTAACGCAGTTTATTGCACTGAAATCAAAGTTTGGCCGCGGTGCACGCTCTACTCCTACTGCAAAAAAAGTTCGCGAAAGAAAGACCATGCGAATAAGTACGTCAAGGCCGCGCTCTACCAATGCTGCGTTTGGGCGCAATCTGCGGGCGAGGCATCTCAGCCTTAGTACGCGACTTCTGCTCCTTGCGCGGAATGGAATGCCCAGACGGGACACTGATAAAGTGACCAGGTTATCTCACACGGCGAAGCCTGCCTCCCCAGACTGAAGCAGTTTCTGCTTGTCTTTTTGCCCCCTTCTTTCTCATGGACGTTGTAATTGCTTTTCTGTTGAATTGATTGTGAATAAATGCACTATATATATAATAGGCACATCTAATAATAGTTGCGATCATCTATTTAACAAAGAAAGAGTTTTATATCAAACAAAGAGTTGAAATATATAAAGTGCAATCAAGTCTGTAAATGAATGCATGCAATCTAATCAAGTCATCGAGTGACATATAAAACAAGGAGACATCTTTATGCATGCGCAAAAGGCGATTAATTAAATAGTTTTCTTTAGTTCTTCTCTGACGAAGAGATAGAAGGTCATGCCATGCCTATGCTAATCGAAATACCCTTTGTTTATGAGTTAGTTAAGGTGGAATGAGGAAATAGAAAATTATTGTTCCAATTTATAGCACTATATGAGCTTCAACTAAGAGCATTTCTCCTGCCCAGTTGCTTGCGGTGCGGCTAAGGCAAGAAAATTGTTTCATTTGCGCACCACGGGAAAGCTTGAAGATCGGAAAAGCACTTTGATCTCCTGTTTCGGAGAAATAAGTGGCTCACGAGGAAGAGGCTGTTGCAAGCAAGTAGGAGTCCCATTTCGTCTCAGGTAAAGTGAGAGTGACGTTATATTGATTCAAAGCGAGCACTATTGATTAGTTTAAGGCAGAAGAAGAAGGCGACCTGGCTGACTTGATTCTTTGTTGAGCTTGCCTATTTCCTTGTGTTCTACGCTTTAACTGGAACCAGTGCTTTTAGGGCAGGAGGAAAGTCTTGCTTTCTGGCTAAGACATCCGATCGATCGGGTGAAAACCACTTCTAAGAACGGTTTTTTCCCGAAAATTGCATAAGATAAGCATTCAGCATCTTGTCTTTGTCTCTTCTTTCTCTCACTGGATTATGAAGGAATTGGATTGAGAAGCTCCGCCCAGTAGTGCTCTTTGAGCTTGATTGCTCCGAGCCGGTCTCCTGTAAGATCTTCCTGCCATAATTCATGTTGAGAAAGTACGGTTTGAAAGAGATTAGAGGAGAAGGAAGAAAGGAAAAAGAAGAAAATGAACCAAGACCCCCGGAAAATGCAATTTGGTTGATGTGCCAGCCCCTTGCTTATCTCATTCCAGCTTCTTTTTACGTAAATAAGACCAAGACCAAGTATTACCAATTCCCATCGAGAAAGCAAGCAATAAAGGAGCAGCCTAAAAATACAAATAATAGTAGGTAGAGTATTCATAAACAAGCATAGGAACAGGTTCCCACGAGTAATAATAAGGAAAAAACCTCACTTAAGAAGAAGGACATGGGGCGGGGCGATTAACCACTACAAACAAGCTGAGGATTTGAGATAGATAGAAAGGAGTCCAATCTAAGCAAGCTTAGTGAAGGGAGAAACAATCCTACTAGTAAGCAAGTATAAGCAAGCGAGGAATGAGTCCCTGCTAGTGCTAGTATTGGTTGGTCTTACTTTTTCATACATAGGATTGTGGCAAGCAACAGAAACTCAAGTTAGTGTTAGGGTGCAGGGTGAAGGCCCCCTCGAATGTTCCTTGAGTTGACGTCACTGGGACATCTACCGCGAGGATCTGCTTCAGCAAGTCTTCCCCCAAAGGCTGCTGTTCATTGACTCCCTTTGTCGTCTTCCTCTTGCTATCGCAGGCTGAGGTGGACTGGAGCTTTTTCGTGAACCAACGAGTCTTTAATTAAGTGGGCGTTAAGCGTAACGAGTCTAAGGGGGTGGAGTATACTTTATCAAACTATGATATAAAACAAATAATATACTAGGTGAATCAGCAGTTCTCCTCGCCTACTCTATAGTTCTAGTCCGCCTACCGAACGGAGGAAAGAGAGATTATACCACATTGCTTCGAGACTGGAAGGAAAGTCAGGCAGGTTCGGATTTAGGCAGAAGTGATTAAAGTAAAAACAACTCTGAATCACTCGTCCTCCTCTTGACAGCCACTGACGCAGCTACGACTGCTAACTCCTCGCTACTCCTATAACACAATTAACAAGGAAGAAGAATCCTAACACAAGAATTAACTCATATTCGAACTCTTCTAAGTCAATTAAGTCTTCATCCTATCTGTCCTTCCTTGCCGTTACTATCACTCCTCTACCTCTTGCAATGGATGGCAGACAGAGATTCAAAATCACCATACTTTCATTTCCCATTTTCTATTTCGATACCTGCCACAGACTATTCTATACTGGAACTATCAACTACTCCAACTGCTACTTGAATTGTAGTGGTTTATCCTAGCACCTGCAATTGGATAGACTTAGGTATAAAGGTTTAGCAAGAGAGCTTAGGCCTTAGGAAGAGAAGAAAGTTCAACTTCCACTGGATCTCCATTAGCACTTGATTTTGATGCCTTTAGGTGCTATCGTAAAGACAATGGCCTTGAAACTATTGGCTCGAGTTGAAGGCTCCTATTTAACCTTACTATAGACCATATCTATTAGCGACTAGAGGCCGAGGGCGAAGGTCTTAGATTAGATTAGCTCTGGTCTGGAACTAGATGCCTTTAGTTGAGTTGACCCTTGCCCGAGAATCTTATTTGGACCTAGAACCTTACCTGCCCGCCGCCCTCTCTGTCCGCTAACTTCGGTACCCGGAGCATTTCCCTCACATGCTGAAGCAAGAAAGCCCCTGTCTTTTATGACATTTCGAAAGTGATTTTTCCTTTCTGTCTAGTTTTCCCCGTCAAGTTGAAGAAGCTGTGAACAAAGAAGAAGCTCTTGCCACTGTCACATCAGGAAGATGGATTTCTTCCATTCAACTGGGACAGTGAGGCTAGCGCTGCGAAAGGAAGTAGCCGTGAGGTCATGAAGGTCGGAAGCAAAATCTTGGTCGATTTAAAGCATCCCACATGACGGTTCGGTCTTGCTAACGGACGAGAAAAGAATGCTGGCCCTCCCATTTGAAAGGAGGAAGGGAATCCTCACAGCGATTCAAATGGTCTAGCCAACCATTCCCACCTAGCAGTCTACTGATTGTCTATCTTTGGTATTCTGCAACTTTCTAGGTCATGTCGCCTCTTATTTCATCGTAAGTAAGCCTGATCTTCGATCACCTTCCTTTTATGTTATTAGTAAATCGCTAACGTCCTTACTTATTGTTAGACCTTTTCGCGTAGGATTAAGACTCACTAAGGAATAGCTTTGAGAAAGATTTTTTTGTAGGAAGGTCTCTCAATTCCTCTACTATGCTCCCAACAGCTTATTCAAGGGATGTCCCTTCTTGAACAAGAACCATGACATGAGATCCTTCTTATTATATGTCAATTCCTTCTGTCTTGAGCCTTCCACCAGCTCTCTAATAACCTATTTATTTGCCCACAATCCTTTTCCTATATCCCCTCTTCCTTCGAGTTAGGATTAGGATCTCGATTAGCCTCTTCTATTTAAGAAGGAAAATTTCCTTCATTCCCCTTCTATTCCCAAGAGCTGATTCAATAGGAGCGCATTCTTCCTTTCCTTTCTCATTCTTCTGTGCCAAGAATGATACAATTGAATCTTCTTAAGCTGATATGTACAATATCAAGGGCTCTCCATCCCTTGGTGGCATCAAAACTGCCCTATTGGTCCGGTATTTCTTAATTTCATCGAACGCTTTCTAGTGAACTTCCTCCTACACGAACTCTTCTGAGTCCTTTAGTTTCACAGCAGGGAGACCATGGTTGAAGTTTTCCTGCGAGATTTGAGAGAAATCGGCGAAAAAATGGAATCTGGCCTCTCCAGTTCCTTTTTGTTTTTTAGCGGAAGAGCTTCAGTAATTTCTCGTGCTTTGTTCTTGTCTATCTCAATACCTCGGTGGTGCACAAGAAATCCTAAAAAATTCTCAGCCCCGATTGAATGGATTTTCATTTTCAAAGCATGTTGTCGCATTCGTTCGAAAGTTTTCCTTAAATCGGCCAAGTGCTGTTCATCTTCGGGCTGCCACATTCAAACAATTTGATTTGAACTACCCGTCTGGGGTCTTGTCCACCTTTTTCTTACCCTGACAAAAAAACTATATCATTATTGCATAACATAATAATAGTGGCTATCTTTCTTCAAGTGAGAGAGAGGATAGAAAAACCATCGCCCAAAGGGGGTTTTTGAAAACTGGTCACCGTTGGATAAAAACCATTCCTCACTTGTGATGTGAAGCGGCTTTCTATTTCCAATTTTTTTGTGTTTAGTGAGGATATCGAGATTCTCTTAAGAGAGAAGGTAGCCCTTTGTCACGAGCTGGACTCGAACCAGCACCTCTGGGCAACGAGTGGGAAGGAGCCTTGACTTGAGCATTGTACAAGTGCTTAAGGCTCCTTTGGGCCATGGCCACAACTATCATATAAGGCAAGGCTTGGAAGCAAGCTACCAGCGCCTATCGGCGAGAACTGGGCTTGGTTAGTAGTGCCGGCCCATTCTGTCTCGCCCGCCTGCCGACCCATGAATTCTTCAGAGCGGGCCGGAAGGCCGAGCGTACGGGGACCGTCGAAGAAGTGCCTCAACGCGCCGCAGCCACTACTTTTACTTCTTTTATGCAATTATGAACTCCACGGAACTTTCTCAATTCCAACGCAACTTATCCTTTTGGAGCTGACGTAACAAACTACGCGAGCCTCCCAACGAAGCCAACATAAATCCGATCCGAATAAAAAAAAGAAAAGGAAGTTTCATTATGGTGGTATACCAGCCGCCTGTTCTGGAACTTCCAGTTCCAATCGAAGCATATAGATCCGTAAATAGATTTGTATGTATAGCCACTTCAGTCGTGCTCGTCCTTTCTCGAAAGTATCTTTTTTCTGGGAACATGGTCAACCAGAAATTATTATGTTCGCGATTCTTCATCCACCGATGCAGAAAATGCTCTAGTTTTCCATTCTCATATGAGGCCGGAAAGTGGATTGGCAACAGGTCGGCACGAAGTGATTCATCATGCTCAAACATGAGCCGATCGTTCGGTTTATAGATCATCAAATTCCCACAAATGGAATGAAAAGTGGGTCCATGTAAATGATCGAGACCTCGCAAACAACAACGCTCCTTCCCCATATGGAGTTCGGAACCCAAAGG